TCGTATTTTCTATTCAATATATATTCAATGAAAAATTGAAACAGGATGATTTTCTATAGGGATGGGTACATAAGAGATAGACCCAGCTTAATATCTGGGAAACAATTTCTGTTCTGGGGTTTACATATACACATATATGTTGTTATAATTGAAATGGAAAAGGATTGATTATTGAAAAAAAAAAATGAATATGAATACTGATTAGTCATAAGTAATCAATTTGTTAGTCATATAAATGAAATCCATTTTATTTTCTGATTTTATTTTACTATTCAAGGAAACAAAATCTCATTGGAGATAAAAATTGAAGAACCGTTCACTAATTCAAAGAAAATTGTTAATGGTTCCAATTTACCCTGAATTTCTCAGTCTGTGACCAGAAATCTAGGAAATCCATTTTTTCTACTCTCAATAGAAAAGATAGAAAAGATAAAGGAAGTTTTTATTTTAAGTGATGCATATTTTGAGATACAATCAATCAAAGAGAATAATAGAAACTATATTTAATAAAAAATAGGAATTTCTTTTTAAATTAAAAAAAGATAAGTACAACGAGATTCAAGATAAAAAAAAAGAGTTAGTAAGATGGATAATTTTTTTCCCTTTACCTATTTTGGATCGAATTTGGCGGCATGGCCAAGTGGTAAGGCGGGGGACTGCAAATCCTTTATCCCCAGTTCAAATCCGGGTGTCGCCTGATTAACAAAAGATTTTTGATTTCTTATCTTGTTAGTCTAATTAATTCGATGAATTCTTGCGGAGAAAGAAGCAGAGGCAAAGGACTAAGCGAGTATGCCAATATTTTATAACCCATAGCACAGATTTTATAAAAAACTGTAATTTTTTTATAAAAATTTGGGTGTCGCCCAAACCGATATCAATGGGGATGAAGCAACTTTCACTTATTAATTAATTTAATGATTGGCTCGTCAACAGTCTTAATTTAGAATCCTATTTTGACTCTGCGCCATTGATTCCACTATGATTATTAATCAATAATAGAATAATTGGTTTATAGACATAGAAATAGGGGGCATAATTCACATGGATATAGTAAGTCTTGCTTGGGCTGCTTTAATGGTAGTCTTTACATTTTCCCTTTCGCTTGTAGTATGGGGAAGGAGTGGACTCTAGGGCCGAGGGCACTAGTAACTAATTGAGTAATTGATTGCTCAATCGAACTGTATCAATTCTTTATTGATCGTTTTGCGAAACCTTAAAAAAATATCTTCAAAATTGTACTGGAATACATGAATGATTATAATAATTGTATTTCGAAACTAAAATCTACGCATGATAGGAGATTTTTTCCAACCGAATTTTTACTAAATATATATCTATTTTGGTGAATCCGCTCTTATCAGAATTAAATGGATATTACAATAGGAAAGAAAACCCAATACCTATTTTTTTTTTTCTTTATTTATTTTGTTTGATTTCCCTTTTTCTTTACTTTTACCTTTCTCAAAGAAAGCCGTTCCGTTATTACGACAATACATATTTTCTTTCTACGGGAAACGAAGCGATTAGTGATTGTCTAAAGAGGTCCTACCTACACATAATAAATTAGATCTTTCTTCCATTAAGCGATTCACATATCACACAATTAAGATTTGTTTTAGACTCCTAGAAATGTTTTTATGCTTTTTTGACTCATCTCATGTTTAAGGATGAAAAATGGTATACAACAATATTAACTAGTGTGGTAGAGTTTCGTCTACCACACTAGCTTAGATACTTATTAAAATACTTCTGATTCCGGCCTAATCATTTCATTTAAGACTTAGAGTTTGTTTGAATTCCTTTGTTTCATTTCTTGAATCATTGATAAGAACTAATAGTTCAAGTTTCATTCAAATTAATCATTTTGACTGACTGTTTTTACATAGATGATAAGTAAAAAAGCAGTAGGAACTAGAATGAACAGTGCAGTAGCAATAAGTGCAAGAATATTGACTTCCATAATCTAATCTTCTTTTTTTTTTGTTTCGCAATAACTCGGGATCTAATCCCATAGAGATAATAAATTTGACTCCTGTAAATTTAATCGGATGAATTGCATCCTGATGATACTGAATCAGATCAATATTATGAATAACAACTTCTGATCTATCAAATGAATTCATCATCGAAAATGGAATAGTATAACATAGGAAGGTCTTTTATTCATACTAAATCAAAAATGATATTTTTGATTGGATCGGAAATGCCCATTATTGGATTTTTATCTACTTTTTACACTTTTTTTCTATCTATAACCTATCATCTTCCCTATACAATTTCCCTATATATACATAGAATTATGTACATAAAATTATGTACATTACATGAAGTATCATATGATATGTGATATATCGGTATTACCTAGGTTATACACAGATCCAAACAGTATAAGTGAGATGGAAAAAGGAGTCTAAAAAATCGAATATTCGAAAGAATGAAATTGATTAAGAAAAGAGGCGTTGCTTGGTTGGTCTTTTATGAGTATCCTCTTTATTGGATTGGAATTGGACGGATACATGACAAATTCCGTATGAAATTTGAATGAGAATAAAAAAGTTTCTAATTAGTATTAATAATTGAAAATACACAAAAAAAGTCGGAATTGGAAAGAGTGTGCTTTAACTTGAAAAGCACTCCGCCGGGTAAGGTAATTAAATTATATTAAGTTCATTGTGTATCGACAATAAACGAGGATAACTTGTGTCTGTACTCCCCATAAAAATATGGGTGTCTATTCCATTTTGTTGATCAAGAACAATCAAAAAAGAAAATGAGTATTTCTTAAACTTAAAATACTAAATATAGTCAATCTGAATATAACAATACTACCAATTGTACCAATCTACATATGTCTCTCCCTTATCAATCAGTACTAGTGAAAGAAATGGAAATCCCCGCATTTGTCTGATGATAAACGCGAAACAAAAGAAATCCAAATTCCTCCCTCCAGGCCGGGATTCTATTTTGCTCCCCGTCTTCCTTTTCACGAAAAATAGAGAAATGAATTGAGAAATTCATTGTATCCTAATCCTAGTTCGGGACTGACGGGGCTCGAACCCGCAGCTTCCGCCTTGACAGGGCGGTGCTCTGACCGATTGAACTACAGTCCCAAGGGGATGTATAGCATACATATTTTTATAGTTTCATAAGAACATTCTACTCATCATGTTGTAACGTAACAAATACTCGAATGATATATTGATATCATATACACATAAACATGGGCTTTAGTGAGAGTGATGCGAATTAAATTAGTATTAGAAACTAGTGATTATTTATTGTTAAATTGTTAAAAATAGATAATCAATCTTTCAGTGAGATGAGAAAAAATAAGGACCTTTTTGACTTTCCTGATACTTAAAGATTATGAATCGAAATGGTTAGAAAGATCAGAACGGATGTGAAAAAATATATATAGATAGAAGATAGAACAAAAAAATTGACCCCTTTTCTCTACTTTATTAATTACTTTATTTCATTTCTACAGATCGGCATTTCTTTTCTGTAGGACAAATTGGTTATATATCATACTCATGCACGGAACGGTGCATTTTTGGGCCGAGCTGGATTTGAACCAGCGTAGACGTTTCGCCAACGAATTTACAGTCCGTCCCCATTAACCGCTCGGGCATCGACCCAGGAAGAATTCCTTCTAAGTTTATTGATAATCCACAACCAACTTCCTTTCTTAGTACCCTACCCCCAGGGGAAGTCGAATCCCCGTTTTCTCCTTGAAAGAGAGATGTCCTAAACCACTAGACGATGGGGGCATATCTGCCCGACCGTCATCATACTATGATGATAGTATGAACAGTTTTTTGGAATTGTCAATATAATCTAATAGTATGGCTGGATCTAAGGAGTCTTTCTATGCTATGATTCCATAGAATTTGACTGTTTTTTTGTTTGCTGCTTCATAAATAAAGCATCCCAGCCAGAAAATTCAAAGAAAAATTTTACCCACTTTCTATTCTAGGTAAAAAAAATTTCTTGTTCTGTTTTGAATCTATTACTATTATATATATACATATACGTAGTAAACTCATAATAGAACATGGCTAATTCATGAATTGAATAGGGCCCTTTTAACTCAGTGGTAGAGTAACGCCATGGTAAGGCGTAAGTCATCGGTTCAAATCCGATAAAGGGCTTTTTTTTTTCATGAAATTCAAGTCTTAGTCTTCGTTTTTCAACGGAGAATACAGATTTTTTGATATAAAAACAAAAGTCAACCACTCATTCTAATGAGTTCTTAGTATTATGAGTTATAGTTAAAATAAAAAGTTGAACATTTAATTATTATCATAATAACAAATTTCACTTTTTTTGGGAATTCTATCCTGTAGTGACATAATAGTCTCCTTCATATCTTGCTTACTTAATTACTTAATTATATTTTATTATTTATATTTATTCATTCCATTTTTTTGTCTTGGGACATAACAGAAATATTCTAGATAGCCAATATAATATCCAACCCCTAGTTATTACTTATTAATTTAATCGCCAAACCAAAGTATTCCTACTTCCCCATTGTTCCTACCACAAAATTATAAATTAAAAAGTAAGTGGACCTGACCCCTTGAATCATGAGTATATTGGCTATTCTGATATTTAAATTCGCTATAGATATATATATTAAATTGTATAAAGCGGGGTTTTTTATTTTTTACATTTATATATTTTTCTATATTTTATATAATATTAATTAAGAAATATATATTTCCTAATTTAATTTTTAATTAATTTTTTATTTTTTAAATTTCTAATTTAGTTTAGAGGCAGGAAAAAAAGGAATTTTCTTTTTTTGTTTAACCCGTTAAAAGATATACTCTGAAATATGAATCAAAAGAAAATTCGGGGCTCAAATGGTTATATAGTAAGGAAAGGACTCGTCGAATCGAACTCATAGATTTACCTGGTGCGTCTTATCGACCAATAGAAAAGAAAAAAGAAGAATTTGTATCTTCGAAACCCATTGTAAGGGGCATTGAGTG